ATACGCATTATTTTAATAGTGTAAATAAGCGCATTTTAGGCCCCAAATAAACCACTAGAGGTCTTCCTGTTTCCGGGGGGTTTTCAGGAGTGATAGTGATCTCTCGAGTTTTAGGGGGGTAGGGGGGTTTTTACGCGAAGAAACCGGGGCGATCTTAGGGATCTCTCGAGTGAACAAGCAGTGTTTATGCTCTTGAGATTACTATATGCAATTCTTATGTAAAATCTTTTCAACACTCATACTATTTACCTGCCTGGAACACTAAATGTTCAACCTTGTTAGTTATTACCGTGTGCACTCTGAAATGTCAAGTGAAAGGAAAAAAAAAAAAGAAAACCCCTTGCACGATGGAGTGAACGCCCGGCATGCTGGGTCTCTCGCTTATGTACTCCACCATTAACTTATGTCAGCGTCGATGAAAGTGTGAGGAGTAATATCAATTAATGGCCCTGAAGTAGGAACCAAATGCCAGGAATAATTCACTGTGTGAAACCCCCACGACCACTTGTCCCTCACCTTCAATAACCGTTGGCATTAAGAAATCAACTGATGGTCGGTTCTTACTACATCGCTTATTGTGTTATAACGAGATGTGGGGAAACGTATAACTTAACCGATGAGTTATTGTGTTCGGTCTTAAGTTTCGCCATTCTTTATTTCTTAATTTGGTTATTATTCTTCTACTTGCTTGTTGTAATTCTTCGTGCTTTGGTGATATGTGAATGTTTGACTCCTAGATATGTTGATTAAACATAGATGTCCTTGAATGCTATTGAAATGGTTAATATAAATGTATGGTGATAATACATATATGCATATGTACATATTATGCGTTAAGATATCGCAATGCGGTTGCGCCGCAAAGAATAGTTTAGCTTAGAATCCTAGCTTTGGGAGTTAGGGGTAGGAGTTAAAATCTCCTTTCTTTGAGCAGTAGGGGAGATTTTAACTCCCGGCATCCGGTTTACAAGACCGGCGCTCTTACGCTGAGCTACTAATGCATGATCATCCAAGGGCCTTATTTTCCACTCACCCAGCTAGTGGGGAGAGGACTAGAAAGAGGAAGAAGTAGAGGAAGGATGCAATTTGACCAATAATAATGTAGGGGTGCTCGACTGGTATGCCGCCGATTCAGGTTAGGATAGCGACGTCCGCGATAAGGGTTCAGAACAGGAATTGAGTTACCGGCCGGAAGGTCAGGCCTCGTTGTTTAGAGGTGTGGAGGATTGGTACAACTATTAAAACGAGGATGGAAGCAAGCAGGGCTAGGACTCCGCCTAGCTTATTGGGGATGGATCGGAGGATGGCATAAGCAAACAGAAAGTATCACTCGGGCTTGATATGTGGGGGTGTCACTAGTGGGTTGGCAGGGGTAAAGTTGTCTGGATCTCCAAGGAGGTTGGGTGAGAACAAGGCTAAAGCTGTAAGGCCAATAACCAGGGCTGCAAAGCCTAGTAAGTCTTTATATGAGAAGTATGGGTGGAAAGAGATTTTATCGGCATCTGAGTTCAAGCCTAAGGGGTTGTTTGATCCTGTTTGGTGAAGGAAAAGGAGATGGACTAGGGTGGCACCCGCGATTACAAAGGGGAACAGAAAATGGAAGGCAAAAAACCGGGTAAGCGTGGCATTATCCACGGAGAAGCCCCCTCAGATTCATTGGACTAAAGAATTGCCAATATAAGGGACTGCGGAGAGAAGGTTCGTGATGACTGTTGCTCCTCAGAAGGACATTTGTCCCCAGGGTAAGACGTAGCCCACGAAGGCAGTTATTATAACAAGGAGAAGAAGTACAACTCCAATGTTCCATGTTTCCTTGTAAAGATAGGAGCCGTAATAGAGGCCACGACCGATGTGCATGTAGATGCAGATGAAGAAAAAGGATGCTCCGTTGGCATGAAGGTTTCGGATAAGTCACCCGTAGTTAACGTCTCGACAAATATGGCCAACAGAAGAGAAGGCAGTAGCGATATCTGAGGTGTAGTGTATAGCTAGGAAGAGACCTGTGAGAATTTGAATAATTAAACAGAGACCAAGTAAGGAACCAAAGTTTCATCATACCGAAATATTGGAGGGGGCTGGGAGGTCAACTAGTGCATTGTTTGCAATTTTTAGTAAGGGGTGGGTTTTTCGTAGGCTTGCCATTAGGGGTTCTTGTAGTTGAATAACAACGGTGGTTTTTCAAGCCATTAGTCCTGGTTAAAGTCCTGGCAGGAATTATGACCTATATTATGTCTTTGTTCTTATTGGGGCTGGTGCTAGGTTTAGTAGCTGTCGCTTCTAACCCTTCTCCATATTTTGCTGCTTTGGGGTTAGTAGTTGTAGCGGGCATAGGGTGTGGCGTTCTGGTGGGACATGGGGGTCCTTTTTTATCTCTAGTACTATTTTTAATTTATCTAGGGGGAATGTTAGTTGTATTTGCATATTCAGCAGCTTTAGCTGCTGAGCCCTTTCCGGAAGGGTTAGGTAGCCGGCCAGTTGCGGCGTATATAGTTCTATATGTACTGGGGGTGTGTCTGGCGTCGAGCGCGGTGTGAGGCGGGTGGTATGAGTCATCGTGGGTTCCGGCTGACGAGCTCGGGGATTTTTCCATATTTCGGGGGGACATTGGGGGCGTAGCTATAATATACTCACTGGGAGGGGGGATATTAGTTATTAGTGCTTGGGTGTTGTTGCTGACGCTATTTGTTGTTTTAGAGCTAACGCGAGGATTAAGCCGAGGGACACTTCGAGCAGTTTAATAGGTGACCATCAGAAGGGCTAGGGTGAGAGAAAGGAGGAATAGGGCCAGGTAGGTTTTAATTAAACCCTGTTGGGTATCACTAGTGGTGGTAATTAGGGGGACGTTAGAGGAGGCGAGAGCTTTAGGGCCTACTTTTTCAATCCAGGTTTGGTCCAGTATCTGGCTGGCGATTGTTTGGCCTAATACAAGGTTAAGCTTAGGGGCAAATCGGTGGGCAACTGAAGGGAAAAACCCTAGTATATTGGAGAAGTGGTGAAGGGGGAGGTGGGGTGCTTTTTGATACTGCTTGCTTGTTAAAGATGCCAGTTCGAGGGCTAGTAGTAGTCCGAGAATTGTAACCGCAAGGGCGGCTAGTTTCAGAAGTGGGGGCATAGTCATAATAGGGGTTTTAAGTGGGGTGATGCTAGAAGTGATCAGTAGTCCAGCAACGATGCTTCCTCATGCCAGACGCTTAATTGGGTTAATAACCGCGGGGTTATTCTCATTGATAGGGGAAAGCGTATTGAATCGGGGGTAGCCTATGGAGACAAAGAACACCACGCGTAAGCTGTAGATTGCCGTGAAGGAGGTAGCTAGAAGGGTGAGAACAAGGGCCCAGGCGTTTAGGTGAGATGTGTTTAAGGCTTCGATAATTGCGTCTTTTGAGAAGAAACCCGCGAGGAAAGGGGTGCCCGTAAGTGCAAGACTCCCGATTGTAAGGCAGGAAGAGGTAAAAGGGGTAAGATGGTGCATACCCCCCATTTTGCGAATGTCTTGTTCATCGTTCAAGCTGTGAATTACTGAACCGGAGCAGAGGAAGAGCATTGCCTTAAAGAAGGCGTGGGTGCAAATGTGGAGGAAGGCGAGCTGCGGTTGGTTGAGTCCGATAGTTACCATTATAAGCCCTAGTTGGCTTGATGTAGAAAAGGCAACAATTTTCTTAATATCATTTTGGGTTAGAGCACATGTTGCTGTAAATAGGGTGGTCAAGGCGCCCAAGCAAAGGCAGGTGGTTAGGGCGGTTTGATTACCTTCTAATAGGGGGCTTATTCGTACGAGTAAAAAAATACCAGCGACGACCATGGTGCTGGAGTGTAGTAGGGCAGAGACCGGTGTAGGACCCTCCATGGCTGAAGGAAGCCATGGATGAAGGCCAAATTGTGCGGATTTGCCGGTGGCGGCAACAATTAGTCCGATAAGAGGGAAGGTGAGATCGAAGTCCTTAGATGTTGTAAACATCTGTTGTATTTCTCAGGAGTTCAGGTTCATAGCCATTCAAGCTATGGCAAAGATCAAACCGATATCCCCAACACGGTTGTACACAACGGCTTGGAGAGCGGCGGTGTTAGCATCGGCTCGGCCGTATCATCAGCCAATAAGAAGGAAGGATATGATACCGACACCTTCCCACCCGATAAACAGTTGAAACATGTTGTTGGCTGTAACCAAGACAACCATGGCAATAAGGAAGATCAAAAGGTACTTAAAGAATCGGTTTATGTTGGGATCTGCGTGCATGTATCATGATGCGAATTCGAGAATGGATCAGGTAACATATAGAGCGATGGGGGTAAAAATAATTGAGTAATGGTCGAACTTCAGACTGATGTTGATATCAAAGCAGGTTGTATTCATTCAGCTTCATGAGGTGATAATCGTTTCTGCGCCTTCATTAAAGAAGAGAAATAGCGGGAGGAGGCTGACAAAGAAAGCCAGTTTTACTGCTGTTTTCACATGGGTGACAGCTCAGCTGGAGGGGTGGAGACGAGGAGAGAGGGTTGAGAGCACAGGGTAGGCTAAGAGTGCAAAAATAATGATTAAGCTCGAAGTTATCATGAGGGAAGTGGGGTGCATAGCTACTACTTGGATTTGCACCAAGAGTTTTTGGTTCCTAAGACCAACGGATGAGCTGTTATCCTTTAGAAGCGGCTCGAGTGAGCCCTGGGGTTCAACCAAGGTCGCGGAGATTAGCAGTCTTCGTTGCTGGCGAGCCTCTCTCGGTGGACAAGGGGGCTTTAACCCCTGTCTTCAGAATCACAATCTAATATTTTCTTTAAACTATGTCTACATGAGGTCCACCCTCAAATTAGTTCAGGTTTTAGAATAAGTAGGAGTAGTGGGATAAGATGGAGGGCTATGAGGAGGTGCTCTCGGGTGTGGGAGGGGTTCAGGGCGACAATGTGTGCGGGGAGAGGTCCGCGTTGTGTTATAAGGAATATGTAGAGAGAGTAGCTTGCAGTAATGAGAGTGCCTGCCCCGGTTAATACCAAGGTTCACCAGGACCAGTTGAATATCGAGGTGATAATTATAATCTCTCCCATAAGGTTTGGAAGAGGGGGAAGTGCTAGGTTAGCAAGACTTGCGATAAATCACCAGGTTGCTATTAGGGGAAGGGCTATTTGAAGGCCGCGAGCTAGAAGTATTGTTCGGCTATGGGTCCGTTCATAGTTTGTATTAGCAAGGCAAAATAGTGCTGACGATGCCAAGCCGTGTGCGATTATTAGAATAAGGGCTCCTGTGAATCCTCAGGGGGTTTGAATAAGAATACCTCCGACGACCAAGCCTATATGACTTACGGAGGAGTAGGCAATGAGTGACTTCAGGTCGGTTTGGCGTAGGCAAATTGAGCCTGTTATGATCACACCCCAGAGGGCGAAGATAATAAAGGGGTAGCTCAACTCTTGGGTTAAGGGGTCTAATATTACAACCATTCGCATTATACCGTAACCTCCTAGTTTTAAAAGCACTGCAGCAAGTACTATCGAGCCTGCGACTGGGGCTTCTACATGCGCTTTAGGTAACCAGAGATGAACACCATACAAAGGCATCTTCACTAAAAATGCCAAGAGGCAGCCAGCCCATCATAGCTTGTCTGCATAAGATGTAAGGGGGACTGGGTCCGAGTATTGAAGAGTTAGTAGGGATAGAGTTCCGGCACTATTTTGAAGTAAAAGAAGGGCAACTAGAAGAGGGAGGGATCCAGCAAGTGTGTAGAAGAGGAAGTAGACACCCGCGTTCAACCGTTCGGTCTGATTTCCTCAGCGGGTGATGATAATTAGCGTCGGGATTAGAGTAGCTTCAAATATAACGTAAAACATAATAATCTCAGTAGCCCCGAAAGCTATAATTAAGAAGATCTGAAGGGATGTAAGCAGGGTAATGTAAGTGCGCTGACGATTCAAGGGTTCTATAGCTGTGTGATTTTGACTTGCGATAATTATAAGGGGTAGAAGTCAGCAAGTAAGAACTAGAAGGGGGGTGGACAGTGGGTCTGTGGCCATGTAACCGTTAAGATCGGACCAGCCGGTTTCTGATATATTAATAAGTCAAGACAGGCTAAAAAGGGCGATGACAAGGCTTTGGGCAAGAGTTGTGGGTCATAGTCATTTGGCTTTAACTAGCCAGGTGGTGGGGACCAGCATAAGGGTTGGGATTAAGATTTTTAGCATTGTAGGAGGTTTAAGCTTTGTAAGTGGTCCGTGCCGTGTGTGCGTGCGGTGGCAACTAGCAAGGCTAAGCCAGCACTTGCTTCACAAGCCGAAAATGCTAGTAGTAGCATTGGGGCTGCGGAAAAACTGGTAGATCCAAGTTGCAAGGTCCAGAGAGAAAGAGCAATAAATAGAGAAAGTATTATACCTTCTAAGCAGAGAAGAGCGGAAAGTAGGTGGGTACGATGGAAGGCTAAGCCAGTTAGTCCTAGTATGAAAGCCGATGAAAAGGCAAAGTGAACGGGGGTCATTAGGTAATTATGGATTTTAACCACAAGTTTTTGAGCCGAAATCAAAGGTTTTTCTTAAACTAATTGCCTATTCAGCTCACTCTAGGCCCCCTTGAAGTCATTCGTAAATTAGTCCTAGGGTGAGGAGGGCCAGAACGAGTGTGGCTCAGAGGAAGGTTAGGAGGGGCGAGGCTAATTGATCTCCTCATGGAAGTGGAAGTAAGAGAGCAATCTCTAGGTCAAACAGTAAGAACAGGATTGCAACTAGGAAGAATCGTAGTGAAAAGGGGAGACGGGCGGAGCCCAAGGGGTCGAAGCCACATTCATAAGGTGATAGCTTCTCGTGGTCAGGGGTCATCTGGGGGAGTCAAAAGGATACGATGGCTAGAATGATGGAGAGAGCTGCAGTAATGGTAATCACAGTTGTAATTAAGTTCATTATCTTTCCTTGGACTTTAACCAAGACCGGGTGATTGGAAGTCACTTATACTAACTTTAGTACTAGAAAGATTAAGATCCTCATCAGTAGATGGAGATATACAGGAACAATCAGACAACGTCTACGAAGTGTCAGTATCAGGCGGCTGCTTCAAAGCCAAAGTGATGTTCGGATGTGAAGTGGTATCGAATCTGGCGGAGTAGACAAACGGCAAGGAATGTAGAGCCGATAATAACGTGCAGCCCGTGGAAACCGGTGGCTACAAAGAAGGTAGACCCATATACACCGTCTGCAATTGTGAAAGGGGCTTCATAGTACTCTATGGCTTGAAGGAAGGTAAAGTAGAACCCGAGTAGAATGGTTAGCGTTAAAGACTGAATGGCTTGCTTACGTTCCCCCTCTATAATACTATGGTGGGCCCAAGTAACGGTAACACCTGAGGCGAGTAGGACGGCTGTGTTAAGTAAGGGTACCTCAAATGGGTCGAGAGTGGTGATACCTGTGGGAGGTCAGCACCCGCCCAGTTCAGGTGTGGGTGCAAGACTTGCGTGATAAAAAGCCCAGAAAAATCCTAGAAAAAAGAAAACTTCTGAGGTAATAAAAAGAATTATACCATAGCGCAACCCTTTTTGAACAGGGGGTGTATGGTGTCCTTGGAAGGTTCCCTCTCGTACGATGTCTCGTCATCATTGGTATATAGTAAGAAGGAGGAGGGCTGTTCCGAGAGTTATTAGAGTTGTAGATTGGAAGTGGAACCAGGTCGCGAGGCCTGATGTTATTAACAGGGCAGCGACTGCACCTGTTAAAGGTCAAGGGCTGGGGTCAACTATGTGGTATGGGTGTGCTTGATGGGCCATTAGACGTTTTCTTGTAGGTAAAGGGTTAAGAGAAGAACGAACACGTAGGCTTGGATTATAGCTACAGCAATCTCCAGGAGGGTAAGGAGAACGAGGACTGTGGATGTTAGAAGGGCTACGGCAGGTATTAAAGGCAGGAGGACAAAGGCAGCTGTGGCAATTAGTTGGATGAGAAGATGGCCAGCCGTTAAGTTTGCTGTTAGCCGGACTCCTAAGGCCAAGGGGCGAATGAAGAGGCTAATTGTTTCGATGATAATTAGTACAGGAATGAGAGGTCCAGGGGTACCTTCTGGTAAAAGATGGCCTAGTGCATGGGTTGGTTGATTTCGTATCCCGATAATCACAGTTGCGAGTCAAAGGGGAGTTGCAAGTCCTAAATTGAGAGAGAGTTGTGTTGTGGGGGTGAAAGTGTAAGGAAGAAGGCCCAACATATTCAGAGTAATTAAGAAAATTATTAAAGAGGTTAAAAGAGCTGCTCATTTGTGTCCCCCCAGGCTTAGCGGTAAAAGAAGCTGCTGCGTGAAGCGGTTAATGAACCAGCTTTGTAGGGCGAGGAAGCGATTGTTTAGTCATCGGGCTGTAGGGGTGGGGTATAAAATTCAGGGTAGGGTAAGAGCTAGGGCTATTAAAGGGATTCCTAGATAGGTCGGGCTTATAAATTGGTCAAAGAAGCTTAGTGTCATGGTCAGGTTCAGGGTTCTGCTTTAGGTTTCTCGGTGCTTTGAAGTGTTGGTTCATTAGGGAAAGTGTGGGCCAATACTTTGGGGGGAATAACGGTCAAAAAGACTAATCATGAGAAGACTAGAATTGCAAATCAAGGCGCGGGGTTGAGTTGAGGCATGTCGCTAGGGGTGGTCGGGAGTCACCAGTCTTTAGCTTAAAAGGCTAACGCTAGGCCCTATTTAGCTTCTTAGCGAGGCGTCTTCAAGTATTCGGGACGATCAGTTTTCAAAGTGTTCTAGAGGAACTGCTTCAACTACGATAGGTATAAAGCTGTGATTTGCTCCGCAGATTTCAGAGCATTGGCCATAGAAAACTCCTGGTCGGGATGCGATAAAGGCTGTTTGATTTAAGCGGCCTGGGACTGCGTCTATTTTAACACCAAGAGCTGGAACTGCCCATGAGTGGAGGACATCATCAGCGGAGACTAAAACCCGGATTGGGGATTCTACGGGAATGACCATTCGGTGATCTGCTTCTAAAAGACGAAACTGCCCAGGGGTTAGATCTTGTGTCGGGATTATGTAGGCGTCAAATCCGAGGTCTTCATAATCTGTGTATTCGTAGCTTCAATATCACTGATGGCCCACAGCTTTAATTGTAAGGAGGGGATTATTAATTTCATCTATAAGGTAAAGAATTCGAAGAGAGGGTAGGGCAATAAGGATGAGAATAATTGCTGGTAGGACAGTTCAGATAATCTCAATTTCTTGGGAGTCTAAAATGTACTTGTTGGTTAGTTTGGTGGAAACTATAGCCACAATAATGTAAAGCACTAAAGTGCTAATTAAGAAAACAATTATTAAGGCATGATCGTGAAAATGAAGAAGTTCTTCTATAACAGGTGAAGCTGCATCTTGAAATCCTAGCTGTGAGGGATGGGCCATTGGGGCAAGACACGCGGGAGTTTAACCCACAACTTTGCCTCGACAAGGCGGTGTAATATACTTTTTTACTAGTGTCTTATAAAGAAAGTGACAGAGCGGCTATGTGGTTGGCTTGAAACCAACCCATGGGGGTTCGACTCCTCCCTTTCTCGTTAGTTTGCCTGAACTTGGACAAATGCAGGTTCTTCAAAAGTATGGTAGGGTGGAGGACAGCCGTGTAATCACTCCACATTAGTTGTTGTGAGTTCTACTGCTAGTACTTCCCGTTTAGCAGCGAATGCTTCTCAAATAATAAATAGGAACATGATAACGGCCACCAGTGAAATAAGTGAACCAATAGAGGAGACGGTGTTTCACAGGGTGTAGGCATCTGGGTAGTCGGAGTACCGTCGAGGTATTCCAGCAAGGCCTAGGAAGTGTTGGGGGAAGAAGGTTAAATTAACACCTGCGAATATTACCCCGAAGTGGATTTTTGTTCAAGTGCTGTGAAGGGTGTAGCCCGAGAATAGGGGGAATCAGTGCACGAAGCCGGCAACAATGGCAAAGACAGCTCCTATAGAGAGAACGTAGTGGAAGTGGGCAACTACATAATAAGTGTCATGAAGTACAATATCAAGGGATGAATTAGCAAGGATGATTCCAGTTAATCCCCCTACTGTAAAAAGGAAAATAAATCCGAGTGCTCATAGAAGTGGGGTTTCTCATTTGATGGAGCCCCCGTGGAGAGTCGCGAGCCAGCTGAAGACTTTAACACCCGTGGGGATTGCGATAATTATGGTAGCGGAGGTAAAGTAAGCGCGTGTATCTACATCCATGCCGACTGTAAACATGTGATGGGCTCATACGATAAATCCCAGAAGACCGATGGCCATTATAGCCCAGACTATACCCATATAGCCGAAAGGTTCTTTTTTACCGGAATAATATGCAACAATGTGTGAAATTATTCCAAAGCCGGGTAGAATGAGAATGTATACTTCAGGGTGGCCAAAGAATCAAAATAAATGTTGGTAAAGGATTGGGTCTCCTCCTCCGGCTGGGTCAAAGAAAGTGGTGTTAAGATTTCGGTCTGTTAAGAGCATAGTGATACCAGCTGCAAGAACAGGTAGAGAGAGAAGTAGTAAAACGGCTGTGATAAGTACGGATCACACAAATAGGGGTGTCTGGTATTGAGAGATGGCTGGGGGCTTCATGTTAATAATGGTAGTAATGAAGTTAATTGCTCCAAGGATTGAAGAAATACCTGCTAAATGAAGAGAAAAGATTGTTAGGTCAACAGAGGCCCCCGCATGGGCTAAATTACCAGAGAGGGGAGGGTAAACTGTCCACCCTGTCCCGGCCCCTGCCTCTACTCCAGAAGATGCGAGTAGGAGAAGGAAGGAAGGGGGAAGGAGTCAAAAGCTCATGTTATTCATTCGAGGGAATGCCATATCTGGGGCCCCAATCATTAGGGGAATAAGCCAGTTTCCAAACCCTCCAATCATGATTGGTATTACTATAAAGAAAATTATTACGAACGCATGTGCCGTGACAATTACGTTATAAATTTGATCGTCGCCTAGAAGAGCACCAGGTTGACTTAGCTCTGCCCGAATGAGGAGGCTTAGAGCTGTGCCCACTATTCCGGCTCATGCACCAAATACTAGATAAAGGGTGCCAATGTCTTTGTGATTAGTCGAGAAAAATCAGCGTGTGATGGCCACAGGTAGGATGGCTGAGCTTTTAAGCGGTGGATTGTAGTCCCATAGACAGAGGTTTGAGTCCTCTTCTTACCAAGCCCTAAGGTGTTTAACATATAAGATTGCAAATCTTAAGAAGCAGACTAACCCCTGCTAGGGCTTTCCCCCGCCTTTTAAGTGCTCGACAAGGCGGGGGAAAGTAGGTTGATGCCCGCTGGTTTGAGCGCTTAGCTGTTAACTAAGAATTTGTAGGATCGAGGCCTGCCGACCTAGAAAGGCTTTAGCTTAATTAAAGTGTCTGTTTTGCATGCAGGAGATGTGGGGTAATGTCCCGCAAGTCTTATCAGGGGCTGGGAGATTCTCACTCCCGCTTAGGGCTTTGAAGGCCCTTGGTCTTATGTTAGCCTAAGCCTCTTAGATGGTTAAAAGTGCCATAAAGGCAGGGGTTAAAGGTAAGAGCAGTAAGGCGGCCGCAGTGGAGATAGCAAGTGGTAAAGTGATTTGAGAGGAGGTAAAACGTCATGGTGTCACTCCGGTGGAATTATTAGGGGACATGGTTAAGGTCATGGCGTATGAGAGGCGAAGGTAGAAGTAAAGGCTTAGGAGTGCAGTTAGTGCAGCTAATGTTGCGGTGGGGGCTAGGTCCTGTTTGGCAAGTTCTTGTAAGATGAGTCATTTTGGTATGAACCCGGTGAGCGGGGGAAGGCCTCCCAAAGACAGCAGAACAAGGGGGGCGAGGGCTGTCAAAGCTGGTGCCTTTGCTCAGGAAGTGGCTAGTGCATTGATAGTGGTTGAGTTATTCAGTTTAAATACGAGAAAAGTCGAGAACGTTATTACAAAATATGTAAGGAGAGTGAGAAGGGTTAGGGAGGGAGAGAACTGTAAGACCAGCACCATCCAGCCAAGATGAGCAATGGAAGAATAAGCAAGAATCTTCCGGAGCTGAGTTTGGTTTAGCCCACCTCACCCCCCAACAAGCGTCGAGGCAAGGCCAAGTATGATAAGTAAGGTAGAATTGATCGGTTGAATCTGTGTGAGAAGGGCAAAGGGTGCTAATTTTTGTCAGGTGGAGAGGACTAATCCGGTGGTAAGGTCTAACCCTTGAAGAACTTCAGGTAACCATGCATGCACTGGGGCAAGGCCCACTTTCAAGGCAAGGGCTAGAGTAATAAGGGTGACGGGGAGAGGGTGGGATATTTGTTGAATGTCTCACTGTCCTGTTATCCATGCATTGGTGGTGCTGGCAAACAAAAGTATTGCGGCCCCAGTGGCCTGGGTTAAGAAATACTTGGTAGTGGCCTCGACCGCCCGGGGGTGGTGATGCTGCGCTATCAGTGGAATGATGGCGAGGGTATTTATCTCTAAGCCTATTCAGGCGAGTAGCCAGTGAGAGCTGGCAAAGGTAATTGTAGTCCCTAGGCCTAGACCGAAGAGTAGGGTGGCTAAAATGTACGGGTTCATTAGCAAAGGAAGGAGTTTAACCAACATGTTTGGGGTATGGGCCCAAAAGCTTAATTAGCTGACTTTACTAGGAAGTGGTGTAGTGGAAGCACTAAGAGTTTTGATCTCTTCAGGTAGGGTTCGAACCCCTTCTTTCTAAGGAGTTGGGGGGACTTTAACCCCCATAGTTCACTCTATCAAAGTGGCCCTTTGCTTCAGGCACAGCTCCGTGTTTACACCTGCGGGGGAAGGCCGGCAAAAGCAATAGGGAGGGAGAGATGTCAAATAACCAGGGCTAGGGTGAGGGGTAGAAAGTTCTTCCAGATCAAATGTATCAGTTGGTCGTATCGAAACCGTGGGTAGGAGGCCCGGACTCAGAGGAAAACAACGGACAAGAGGGCTGCTTTAGTTATGAGGTTAACAGCGGTCAGCTCTGGGAGTGAAGGAATGTGGGAGGCTCCTAAGAACAGTGTGGCAGATAAGGTGTTCATGAGTAAGATGTTGGCGTACTCTGCTAGAAAGAATAGTGCAAAAGGCCCTCCTGCATACTCTACATTAAAACCTGAGACAAGTTCAGATTCTCCCTCAGTGAGATCAAAAGGTGCTCGATTGGTCTCAGCCAAGGTGGAAATGTACCATATAGCCGCAAGTGGCCAGGCAGGTATGATTAATCATACGCTTTCTTGGGCAATATTAAAGGTTTGAAGCGTAAAACCTCCTGTGAAAATAATAATGTTCAGGAGGATAAGACCGAGGCTAACTTCATAAGAGATGGTTTGAGCAACTGCCCGAAGAGCGCCAATTAGAGCATACTTCGAATTAGATGCTCAGCCTGAGCCCAAGATGGAGTATACTGCCAAGCTAGAGAGGGCAAGAATAAATAAGATTCCAAGATTAAGGTCAATCACTGGATAGGGCATGGGCATAGGGGCCCACAGGGTAAGAGCGAGGGTTAGGGCTAGCATGGGGGCTAGTAGAAACAAAACAGGAGAGGCGGTAGAGGGGCGAACGGGTTCTTTAATGAAGAGCTTAAGTCCGTCTGCAATAGGTTGTAAAAGCCCGTAAGGTCCTACAATATTTGGGCCTTTTCGTAACTGTATATAACCGAGCACTTTCCGCTCCAAAAGAGTAAGAAAAGCAACGGCTAGGAGAACAGGAACAATAAAAGTTAGGGGGTTGATGACGTGGGTGATGATCGTGGATATCATAGTTGAGGAGAGGACTTGAACCTCTGTAGAAAGGGCTTAGGTCTTTTGCAATTACCGGGCTCTGCCACCTTAACATGCCTTTTTCTCAGGCTAGCGGGCATGCCCTTTTGCCTACTTTAGTTGACTTCACTAGGTAAGGGGGAGGCGTGCCTCAAGCATAGGCCTCTTCTTTTCGGTCCTTTCGTACTAGAAAAGAGCATAGCATAGATAGAAACTGACCTGGATTACTCCGGTCTGAACTCAGATCACGTAGGACTTTAATCGTTGAACAAACGAACCCTTAATAGCGGCTGCACCATTAGGATGTCCTGATCCAACATCGAGGTCGTAAACCCCCTTGTCGATATGGGCTCTAAAAGAGGATTGCGCTGTTATCCCTAGGGTAACTCGGTCCGTTGATCGGCATTGCCGGATCTTGCTGGTCAGAATTTCTGTTTACTAGAGCTGTGGCTCACAGTTGTAGGAGGGGTGCTCCCATTCCACGTGGGGGTTTTTTAATTCCCCGCGGTCGCCCCAACCAAAGACAATAGGGCAGGTTCCACTTGGTTTAGTCCTTTATTCAGGGTTATTAACATGATCTGCTTTGGTGTCTAAAGCTCCATAGGGTCTTCTCGTCTTATGTTAGAATTCCCGCTTCTGCACGGGAAGATCAATTTCATTGACTGGAAAGAGGAGACAGTTAAGCCCTCGTTATGCCATTCATACAGGTCTTCATTTAAAAGACAAGTGATTGCGCTACCTTCGCACGGTCAAAATACCGCGGCCGTTAAACTAGTCGTCACAGGGCAGGCGGGACCTCTTATTTATTAATTTACAAGAGGCGATGTTTTTGGTAAACAGGCGAGGCTTCATGTGTTTGCCGAGTTCCTTCTCTTTCTTTTAGTCTTTCCTTAAAAGCACACCTGTGTGGGGTTAACGGTTGGTTCTTGAATGCTCTTCTCGTTGTTTGGTCTACTATTCAATGCCCTCTTGGCTTGGGGCCGTTAATGGTCGGCGGGATGTCCGTTCCGACTTACATGTGTGCAAGGAGAGAGCCGGAGGCTCTCTTATTACTCATATTAGCATAATCACTCCCATAGGGGTATGGGATGGTCCATTATGTTTAGGGGGATAAGATTTGATGATCAGGATAAGAAGGGTTGATTAATATATTTGAGCTTTAACGCTTTCTAAGGGGATGGCTGCTTTTAGGCCCACCTAAATATTCACCTTTAATTTATTATGATCTTTACCCTCCTGATAAAGTTGTGTCTTGGTTCAAAGGGGCTGTACCCCCTTTGACTAACTCTCTCAGTTTCTGGGATGTATCAATAGGGGTCAAACTAATGTGAAAAGAGAACCCGAGAGGCTGAACTTCTATTCATTTCTTGGACAACCAGCTATAACTAGGTTCGGTAGGTCTATCACCTCTACTCAAAGTTCGCCCCACTCTTTTGCCACAGAGACGGGTGTGCCCTATTAATAGGCTGTCTTGGAGTAGCTCACCTAGTTTCGGGATGTCAAACTAAAGCTCTCTCTGCTTGGGTTACACTTGCTAAATCATGATGCAAAAGGTACGAGTTTTAATCTCTGCTTCTTCAGGCTTCACTGGGTTGTTTCACTTCTCTTTCAGCATTCCCTTGCGGTACTATCTCTATTGCGCCGTAGGCCCTTTTCTATCACCTATACTAAGGGGGAAAAATGGTTTGTTTATAAGATACTAGTGTACTTAGGGGTTATTAACAGGGGTTTGTTGAAGTTGTTCGATCGGGCTAGCTATAAAGCCTCAGGGCGACCCGACTTGCACGGATGACTTCTCAGTGTAAGGGAGATGCTTTTCTATCTTAGCCACGCTCTGATTTTTTCCAAGTGCACCTTCCGGTACACTTACCATGTTACGACTTGCCTCCCCTTTGCAGTTATTAGGGTTTAGTTAATTAGGTTATTGAGCTTGGGGAGAGTGACGGGCGGTGTGTGCGCGCTTCAGGGCCAATTTCAGCGGGACACTCTATTTCCTGCTTACTGCTAAATCCTCCTTCAGATGTACATTTCAGTACATCGTCCGTATTCGCTGTCGTAGCGAATGTAGCCCATTTCTTCCCTTTCCATACGCTACACCTCGACCTGACGTTTAGGGTTCTACCAGTTTTGCTTACTATTTAACCTTCACAGGGTAAGCTGACGACGGCGGTATATAGGCGGGGGAAACAAGGAAAGGTGAGGTTGAACGGGGGTTATCGGTTCTAGAACAGGCTCCTCTAGGTGGATCTAAAGCACCGCCAAGTCCTTTGGGTTTTAAGCTGATGCTTGTAGTTCCCGGGCGGATAGTGGGCGTAGGGTACTATCAATGTTTAGGGCTAGGCATAGTGGGGTATCTAATCCCAGTTTGTGCCATAGCTTTCGTGGGTTCAGGTTAAATAAAGCCACCTTCGTGGTTGAACTTCTTATCTTCGGGTGCGTATAACAGCCTTGAGGACGTTCGGCTTTAGTTTAAGTTCTAACTTAACCACTCTTTACGCCGATGTCTTTCAACTTGGGCCTCTCGTATAACCGCGGTGGCTGGCACGAGTTTTACCGGCCCTCTTAGCTATGACTAAGTCAAGTTTTCACTTATGGCTTAATGTCTATCACTGCTGAGTTCCCTTGAGGGTGTGGCTAAGCAAGGCGTCATGGGCTTCTATAAGGTGTGCCTGATACCAGCTCCTTGTTCCCGGGCGGGGAACTGTGGGGCATTCTCACAGGGGTGCGGATACTTGCATGTGTAAGTTTAGCTAAAGTTGATAGTAAAGTCAGGACCAAGCCTTTGTGCTTGCGGAGCTTTCTAGGGCTCATCTTAACATCTTCAGTGTTATGCTTTACTTAAGCTACGCTAGC